TATTGGCATTGGCCCATAAATTGACCATCCAGGTAAATCCATGAATTCAGTTTGATTATTCCTTCTTATTATTATTAAGCATCTGAATCATGAATTGTCTTCTGATGACTCATGAAGCGGATAGATTCTTTTTTTGAAAGAACTGTAAACGGAAAACGAAATCCCCTCGCCCACTACCGGTTGATCTTCAGACCTGCCCCCCCTTTCTTCCATCAACTAAATGGATTCTTAGATCTTCTTCATGAGATTAAGAAAAAAACTCTTTTTAGATTCTAATTTTTATGTATACTAATACTAAATTACTAATATTTTTCTATTTCTCTGTTAGAAAAGAGAGAGTTTCTTTTTTTTTTACTTCAATACTCAATACAATAACAATATTCAATAAAAAAAATCGGAGACCGGAAATGAGAGTATTTATCTCGCATCCATTCTTCATATGATTGTCGGAACAAATTGGATGCAACGAAATGGAAATTTTTGGTGCATCAAGTCGCGATCTGATAGCTATAAATCTAAAGATAGAAATATTATTATTATATAGTATATAGTATAGATATATAATATAATAACAAGACGTTGGTCTCTAATAATAAATAAATGAATATTTATCCTGTAATCAAAGAAAGATAGTGAAAAATTTTCTTATCTTGTGACTTAGATTCTTATCTTGTGACTTAGAATAAAAGGTTCTCTGTGGAAGAACGAAATGCCAAGTTATTCCTATAGAACATCTAGGACCAAGACGATTGAATTGGAAATATCGACAAATTCTTGCGTAGTCCAAAGAAAAAAAGGGGGGTCAACTTGTTGCAATTTTATCTCTATTGAATTTGAATATCAGAATAGCGGATATAGTCATGATTCAATGGGTCAGGTCCACTTATTTTTCTTTTATTGATTTCTAATCTTTACAATGGATTTCATTGGCCTAATTGAAAATAGGAATAGTTGGTGATTCAACAGATGACTTATCATTATTCGTGCTAACTATAACTAATATATATACTATAACTCATTAGATTATTATTAGATGATGATAATAATATAATATTATACAGTTGTTTTTTATTACTATTAAATTAATTAATTAAAAATTAAATATAATAAAATCAATTTAATAATTAATAATATAATAATTTCATAATATTACTATTCTTCATATGAATACTACGACTGAAAAAAATACAAAGTCCCCTATCGGATCTGAACCGAGGGCTTACGCCTTACCATGGGATTACTCTACCACTGAGTTAAAAGGAAAGGGCTTGGTTCATTGAATTCCTGAACGGGTCACTGTACTATGTAAGTAAAATCTTCTTATCTTCTTTCTTCTTATAATTCTATTTATTTATNNATTTATTATAATTTATTTATTATTTTATTTATATATATATAAAATAAGAAGATATATATACCTACTTCTTTCTTTTATAATATATATATAAGATAAGATTATTATATTAATATTATATATAAGAATTTAATTTAAAATTTAATAAGATTTAATTAATAATATAATATTAATTTATAATATTAATAATATAATATTTATATTTAATAATTATATATATAAGTATTAAGTATAAGATAATATATAAGAAGCCCGTCTACACATATCCAGAAGCCCCTCGACAAAAGATCCATTTATATATAATAATTGCATTGTAGCGGGTATAGTTTAGTGGTAAAAGTGTGATTCGTTCTATTAACCCCCTTAATAGTTAAGGGGTCTTTCGGTTTCATTCATATTCCGATCAAAAACTTTATTTCATTAAAAGGATTAAATCCTTTACCTTTCAATGACACATTCAAGGAAAAATATAAATTTTCGGCATTTTTATCCAAAAGTAAATTAAAAAATAAAAACTTGGATTATGAAATTGTGAAACAAAATTTTAAAATTGGATCCATACTTCCAATTGAATGAGTATGAATAAAGAATCCATGGATGAAGATAGACAAGTAGATTTCTAATTTCTAATCGTAACTAAATCTTCAATTTTTGTTTTGATTTGTATCGAATAAATTGAAGCAAAATAGCTATTAAATAATGTCTTTAGTTTACTAGAGACATCGCCATATTATTTTAGCTCGGTGGAAATAAAATACTTTTCCTTAGGACCCTCTCAAATAGAAATAGAGAACGAAGTAACTAGAAAGGTTGTTAGAATCGCCTTCTTCTAGAGGGATCATCTAGAAAGCGAGTCGTTTTGAATTGGATTGGATATATTCAAACAAAAAGCTGACATAGATGTTATGGGTATCATTTTTTGTAAGATGGGTATCATTTTTTTGTAAGTTGGTTCACATTTTAAATCTAGCAATATATCCATTTTCCATAAAGGAGCCGAATGAAACCAAAGTTTCATGTTCGGTTTTGAATTAGAGACGTTAAAAATGATGAATCGACGTCGACTATAACCCCTAGCCTTCCAAGCTAACGATGCGGGTTCGATTCCCGCTACCCGCTCTATACCCTCTCTTATCTATTTATTCT